GTATTTCCGTCTCTAGAGTAGGATCTGCGGCTCAAATTAAAGCCATGAAACAAGTAGCCGGCAAATTAAAATTGGAACTAGCTCAATTCGCAGAATTAGAAGCCTTTGCACAATTCGCTTCTGATCTTGATAAAGCTACTCAGAATCAATTGGCAAGAGGACAACGATTACGTGAGTTGCTAAAACAATCCCAATCGGACCCTCTCGCGGTGGAAGAGCAGATAGCTACTATTTATACCGGAGCAAATGGATATCTTGACCAGTTAGAACTTGGGCAGGTAAAGAAATTTATCGTTCAGTTACGTGCCTACTTAAAAAAGAATAAACCTCAGTTCCAAGAAATTATATCTTCCGCCAAGACATTCACCGACCAAGCGGAAGCCCTTTTGAAGGAGGCTATTAAGGAGCAGATCGAATTGTTTCTACTTCAGGAGCAAACCTAAAATAAAGAAAAAATTATGACTTTTTTTTTATTACTCTTATTCTTAGTACAAGAGTAATCATTGAGAAATATCTCTGATTCCAATTTTTATTCAAGCAAATAAGTTTTTGGCATAACAATCTAAAAAAAAATGGAAATAAATTGCGTCCAATAGGACTTGAACCTATACCAAAGGTTTAGAAGACCTCTGTCCTATCCATTAGACAATGGACGCTGCTTGCTTTTCATTTCTGTTTTCTTTTTATTTTTTCTGAAAAAAATAAAAAGAAAACAAGAATTGGATTGCATGCAGAAGATTTTGGCAAACAAGAATGCATATTTGAATCAATGCTGGATGTATAAAAGTGATATAGAGCGGGTAGCGGGAATCGAACCCGCATCGTTAGCTTGGAAGGCTAGGGGTTATAGTCGACGTTGGTTGATCATTTTTAACTTTAACGTCTCTAATTCAGAACCGAACATGAAATTTTTGTTTCATTCGGCTCCTTTATGGAAGATCAATGTGTTCCCAGAGTTAAGGCATACAAGAAGAAAAAATATAAAAAAATTATGCTATACTATACAAAAAGGGAATCATCATAAATCTGAAAAAAAAAGATCCATAACATCCATGTCAGCTTTTCTTACTCGCTTTATGGATGATCCTTCTAGAAGAGGAAGAAAATTCTACCAAATCCGTCTAGTTACTTCGTTCCTTATTTCGATTCGCGGAATCCTGAGGAAAAAAAGAATTTTGTTTCCACCGAGCTGAAACAATATGTCGATGACTCTAGTAAACCAAAGCCACCATTTTCTAGCTGTTTGGCTTCAATCCCCTTTTTTATACATATACAAAAATTGAAGATTTAGTTACGATTAGAAATAAACTTTTTATTTTGATCCATGGATCCCTTTACTCATACTCATTCAATTGGAAGAGTTGAATCAACTCAAAAAAAAATTATGCTTCGTGATTCCATATGATCCAATTTTTTTTAGTCAATTAAAAAATGACTGGCCTTTGGATATAAATCACGAGAATTTGTATTTTTCCTCAAATGTAACATTAAGAGGTAAAGGATTAACCTTTTTAAGAAATAAAGTTTCTTGTTGGAATATTAACTGAAAGACCCTTTAACTATTTAAGTTGTTAATAGGACGAATCACACTTTTACCACTAAACTATACCCGCTACAATTACATTATTGTATATTTATGAAATATTTGTCGAACAAAGAATGAGATATAATCATAATAAAGATAGTATCAGAATGATGCAAATGTGAATCTTTACACATATTCTGGCTTGGATAAAATCCCTAATAGATGAATGAAAAAAGTTAGATGAATGAAAAAAGTTTATTTAACTATAAAATAAAAATAATGAGTTATACTTTTCGTTTCATGGTAAGTCCTTGCTAATAGTTTTGATTTGAAAGAGCTATTGAAGTTGGATATAAAAAAGAATTCTACACCAATCCGAACCCCCCCCCTTTTTTTTTTTCAAATTTTTTGAGTGTCGGATCTTATGAATTTGGATCAATTAGATGGATCTAAAGTCTTCAGATCAAACAAATTTGATTACTTTAACAATTAAAACAATTAAATAATTCAAAATTATATTGAAATTGAATAACTTACTATTATAATAAGTTATATTAAACTAAGTTATAGTTATATTAAATATTAGTCTACTATTTAGATTCATTATATATATTCTATTTTTATAATTTAAAATAGAATAAATAGAGACTATATATATGTAAATGCATAATATATAATGCATTTATGCATGATCAATTAGAGTAATGGCCCGGCTAGGTACTAGCCAGGCCATGAAGATAAAATAAAAATTTCTGTATAGTCTAAACTAAAAAAGTAAGGTATTTTTTTCTATTTGAAATATCCGTTTTGAATTTTTTTCGTTATCGAAATCTCATTGTTGGCTAAGTCAAATTCATAGATATCTTATCTACCCTTTATACCTTTATTTTATAACTTAGCTTTATCTTATATCCTTATATTTACATAACATAATATGTAAATAATATGTAATATTATAATAAAAATATATTTATATTAGTTATATTATTTATATTATTTTATATTTATTTTAATTATTTTTTTTCAATTAGACCTTTGGTTACTATACTATTTAATACTATTATTAATAGTATTTATTAATAATATTTAACTATAATATTGAACTAATATTGAACTATATAATATATAATATTAATTATATATAGATTATATATAAATAATTATATAGATATTATATAGATATAAATAATTATTAAATTAATAATACTTAAATTAATAATACTAATTATTAATAAATATTAAATATAAAATAGGATAGAAATATTCTAATACAAATAAAAATCTATATTAAATAGAATTGAATTAATTTATTCATTATAAATATCATTCTAAATTCTAAATAGAATTAATTTATTAAATAGATTTAATAGTTAACTATTCAATAAAAATCAAAAATGATATTAGTCCTAGGGCCTTAATCTATTTATTATTTTATTTAACTTATCTTTCAACTTAGGTATACCTTTTGTTGTGTTGTACAATATTTATTATATACTATTATATATATATATATTTATATATATATATTTTTTTATTTCATATTATATGTTTACATTAGTTACATATAATATTTAGATATAATATAAGTAAATAAGTCTAAAAAAACTAATCTAATAAAAATTAAAATATAATAATAATATATAAAGTAATATTAATATAAAGATAAAGTAAGATTTTTAAAAAATTAAAAAGGTAAGGCGGATTTTCATCAATCCTTACTTTAAGTGTCACATAAACATAAAAAATCCCAATTCCAAATTAGGAGAGATGGCTGAGTGGACTAAAGCGGCGGATTGCTAATCCGTTGTACGAGTTATTCGTACCGAGGGTTCGAATCCCTCTTTCTCCGTTTTCTCCGGTCACTTGAGACTTTTGAATTCGAAAAATTCGATCTATGGAACACATAAAGAAATATTCAGAAAACATAAGAGAAAATGATAAAAAAACCTCTTTTTTTTTATTCCTCGCGCCCAGGGTTACGTCCTGGATCATTAGATAAGAATCCAAAAATGAAGAGAGAAACAAAGAATATCACTACTGTATAAACGAAGAGTTTGAGAGTAAGCATTACAGAATCTCCAAGATAAGATCATTTTTGGCGTAAAGGGGAATAGATTATCCATTTGAGTTTTGTTGTAACACATCTACTATTTTGATTTAACATGATATCAAAATATGAAAAAATAAAGAACAAATTCTTTTAATTAATAATTAAGTGTTTTTTTTTTTCTAAATCTAAAAAAAAAAAAGAATGAATTTAAAAATTTATGAATTTATTTGTATTTGTAATGTAATTAAGATTCAAATTTTTTCGTTACCAAACCAAAATTGTTATTGTAACATTAACAATTGGGTATTGTGGAAAAACCTAATCTGATAAAGTCCTTGCTTAGCGGAAGGGCGGTGAAAGGGAAAATGGACTGATCCAAATTTATCGCTGCCCTTATCCAATATACGGGAATTTCCATTTTTTAATATTAATAGAGGATTTCAAATGTAAGACTTATACGATCTTATCAATAATTGTTAATTTTTTTTTTTACCGAATAAATCATGAATATTTTAAGTTTCAGTATAGTATTAAGAACTTCATCGAAAACTTACAGCAGCTTGCCAAACAAAGGCTAAGAGAAAGAAAAGTAAAGGTATGACGGGCATAAAGTCTACGATTGGATTGAAAAGAGCATAAGCTTCGGGCAATTTGCCGAAGAAAAAACTGCTTGAAGAAAGGGCAGAGTTAAGACAGATACAGATTAAACTATAAAAGATGTTAAGCATAACAAACGAACATTTGTTTTTAATTTAGTTTTTATTGAATTATTGATATACGGGAAATTTAAGAGAAAGGATAGGTAAAAAAGCCTTTTTTCTTTGATTTAAACTCCCCCCTCACAAATCCAAATCAGAATCCTCACATTTTCAAATGAGAATACAAGGAATTACACTTTCATACAATATCTTAATTGAATTATATGTAATCATCAATGAATTTTTTATTATATATTTATATGTTATGTATCGAATACCAGTAAGAATAACAAGATATCTTATCCTATCTGTATTTATTTTATTTTTATTGTCATATTGTCTGGAATTGACGAATGTCCAAAAAAGGTACTAATGTTTAGTAGTATCAAATAGAAATCTAAATGGGGCGTGGCCAAGCGGTAAGGCAGCGGGTTTTGGTCCCGTTATTCGGAGGTTCGAATCCTTCCGTCCCAGAGCAATTCTTTAGAATCAAAATGCTAAAAATTTCTCCATCTTTTATTAAAGCCTAAAGTAAGTGAATAGGGTATTCTACAGTCTATGTAGAAAAAACTAAACAAATGAATAAAAAAATTGTAAGTTAATGTAGTGATTCAGAAGAGGAAATTCCTATATTCAATTCAATTTACTTAAAAAGTAATTGGATTGATGAAAAGTAAACCAAAATTTGCAAAAAATGACCGCGCCCTATGCCCCTATGTATTATGTATTGTTTGTGCTCTATTTCCGTAGTGAACAAAGTCTTTTTGATTAAGTGAAAAAAAAAATCGTACATTACATATATATATATAGGTTTCTCAATATATCTGGTTTTCAATTAAACAATTAATGATTTAGATTTAATTGGACATAGTCAAATTCGCGTATCTATTTTGACTTTAATGAATGAGATACCCACTTGTTTATGATTGTGAGTACTGCTTTCTTGAAGAAGAGGTTTAATGCAGTAATTATTGAAAAACATATCATATTTACAGTCATAGTCTTGAAGGACAAGATCAGATTCTTGAAACTAAAACCATTTTTCTTGATTTCTTATGAATTGAATCCTTAGTACTTGAACTCGAAGAAACGTAAGTGTGAGAAAAAAAATTTTCTCGATAAAATAGACTTCTGACTCCTCTGGTTCATTGGAATTTTAGGCATTGAAATAGTTATAGTTTTTTGGTTAAGTTAATAAATACTTGATTTGGTTAATAAATAATAATTGAGTTCCTGATTGGAGTGCAAATTTAATGTAATGAAAGATGAAAGACCCCTTTTTTTTAGGCCTAAAATTCATTTATTTTTTTTTTCATTGAGAAAACGGGGTCCTTATTTTTTCATGACTGATCGTTCCAAATAATTCAATTTGTTGAAGAATAGGCCTTAATCAACAGTGATTTCCTTCATAGGTTAAAATATGGGGGTTTGTTTGGATTCTTTTCTTGCTGAGATTTCTTAGCTTAGGATAAAGACCTTTTTTTTTGTCCATAAACCATAAATAAAAGGGAAATTGATAAAAAAGTATGTACGGAAATGGGGCCGATTGAGCCAATGACTATTCATGATTCCATATTGAATCAATTCCATCCCGGTTCGAAATTAGAGGAATGTTATGGTAAAACTTCGTTTGAAACGATGTGGTAGAAAGCAACGTGCGACTTGAAGGACGTGATCACTTATGTGGATTCTTACATCCACCATTCTCTATAGAAATGAGGATGCTCTTGGCTCGACATGGTTTGTTCTGTTTCACTAGGAACCCCATCTTGTTGGGTTATAAGTAATTAAGTAAATAGTACACGGTGAAGCTCGAGTAGAAAGTAATAATTCATTTATCGTATCGAGGGAAAGAATCTAGGGTTAATGCCAATGAATAAGTTCGACCAACTTTGTAAATATGTCTTCAATTTAGAAATCGAAAGATTCAAATTCTAACAATTTTGAAATCAAAAAGCGAAACTTGTTGGAATTGGTAAAACTATTTTGATCAAAAGTGTATTACAAGGGAATCAATCGTTCGTATAATTTTTCCATAGAAAGAAAGGGTATGTTGCTGCCCTTTTGAAAGGAGTAAAATCACTGAAGTAATGTCTAAACCTAATGATTCAACAAAGCAAAGATTAAGGGTTCCGGAACAAGGAAACACTATTTTCAACTGTCTCAACAATTGAATCAAAATGAGGAATTAGAATAGGGAATAAAATTCAAATAGATTTGAGATGAGACAAACAAAAAAGGTTACAGACGACTCAAAAATTTCTGAGGATTTCTATTTGAATTCTTTTAGAGTTATCCAACTTGAGTTATGAGTACAAATGAATGAAGTTTCTTTTTTTCTTTATGAAAATTCTAATCATAGTCTAATTCATGATTTTAGTTATGGATCCGTTTGCTACTATGATGATTATCACTATATCTATATTATGATTATAATATAACTAGTGATATATAATTAATATAATTCTAATAATTAATATATTTAATAATATTAATTTATATTATAAATTAAATGAATTGAATTCAAATTTTATATTGATTGGTTTTTATTTATATTTTATTTTTATTTATTTATATTTTATAATTTATATTTTAAAATTCTATTTATTTTATTTTATAATTATATTAAATTATATAAAATTTCAAATTATATATATTATATATATTAATATTTTTTAATATTTTAAATATTTAATATAAATATAATATTTTTTTTAATATAATATAATATATAATATTTTTTTAACTATTATAATATTATTTAATTTTATTAATAATTAATATTTATATTATTATTTTATTATTTATATTTATTATTTCTATTATTATTTTTATTATTTAATATATGTATATGATAATATTATCATATAAGTTATATTATAAGATATTATAAGATAATAAGATAAGTAATTATTAAGATATAATTATTAAGATAAGTATAAGTATAAGATAAGTAATTATAATAATTAAATTGAATCAATCATTTTATTTTAAAATCATTCTTTCTTGCTTGAGCCGTACGAGGAGAAAACCTCCTATACGTTTCTGGGGGGGGTTTTGTTTATCTATCCCAATGAGCCATCTATCGAATCGTTGCAATTGATGTTCGATCCCGAAGAGAAGGAAGAGATCTTCGGAGAGTGGGTTTTTATGATCCGATAAAGAATCAAACTTATTTAAATGTTCCGGCTATTTTATATTTCATTGAAAAAGGAGCTCAACCCACAAGAACTGTTCATGATATTTTAAAGAAAGCAGAATTAATCGTCTAAAAATCTTTTCCTTTTCTTTGAATTAATTATTTATAAAATTGAAATAATTAATTCAAAGAATTAATCTTGCTTATTGGACTTCTAGTCATTGAAAAACCCGATATTTTTTTCCATTTCTTCCTTATTTTTTTTTTTAGTTTTATGTCGTGCCAATCCAACACAAGTCTTTATTTGACTTATTCAATTCAATTAATTTGAGTTGTTTTTTTTTTGTCAACATGTAATTCATATTGACAATGGTGAATTGAACAAATATAATTCGATGGTAAATAAATGGATCCGTTTATTCCCACCTCATATTTATACTGGTTATATTGGTTCTTTACTTCAATTATTAATGAATGTTATTTGAATTGATAACAAATTTAAAGAAAATACTTATCTGGAAATCTGTTGTATTTTAATCGGATCTCCTCGGATTTCTTTAAATTTAATTAAAATTAAACGTTAATTATTAATTAATCGTAATCGAATCGTAGATTTTTTCTTTTCAAATTTGTTGTTAATTTCAATATTTTTTTTTTATGAAAATATATTTGATTTGTATTTTTATTTCGATCATATCTTCACATATTATATTCATATTATATATATAATATATGTTTATATAATATATACGTTTTTCTTTTTTTTTTGGGGGGGGTTGCTAACTCAACGGTAGAGTACTCGGCTTTTAAGTGCGGCTATGATCTTTTACACATTTGGATGAAGCAACGAATTCGTCCAGACTTTTGGTAGAGTCTATAAGACCACGACTGATCCTGAAAGGTAATGAATGGAAAAAATAGCATGTCGTATTTTATTAATTTAATTAGTAATGTAGAACTCTAAGAATAGATCGTCCTTACTGGATCGGTACTAAAAACCTTTTTGGGAGGCGACAAAATGAATTCACATTTACCGTTTGGTCGAGTGAATAAATGGATAGAGTTTTCTGGCTCCAATTCTAGGCAAAGAAAAAGCGACGAGCTTATGTTCTTAATTTGAATGGTTACCCGATCTAATCTAATTAAACGTTAAAAATGGATTAGTGCCTGAAAGGGGAAAGGGCTCTCCTGTGAGTGGCTCATCAATTACTTTTTTTAATGAATCCTAACTATTCTCCATTATGGATAGGGTAAAGTGGAGATGGATGTGTAAAAGAAAGAGCATTCTGATAAATGACAAAGAAAATTTTTTCCAAAATCAAAAGAGCGATTGGGTTGCAAAAATAAAGGATTTTGAACCTTTTCTTGTTATGTTAACGAACAAGAACCAATTGGATCTGGAAAGATAGGGGGAGACCCGGGGGGGGGACTCTCCGTTTTCAGGGTCCCTTTTTATTACTGTGTATATACTTTATATGCATATTTGTTCTGGCCATATCGCACTATGTATCATTTGCTGATCCAAGAAATGCTTCCTGTCTCTGGTTCAAGTATAATAAAAAATGGAAGAATTCAAAGGATATTTCGAAAAGAGTGGATCTATACAACAACACTTCCTATATCCGCTTCTCTTTCAAGAGTATATTTACGCACTTGCTCATAATCATGGTTTAAATGTAAATGGGTCCATTTTTTATGAACTCCCGGAAATTTCCGGTTATGACAAAAAATTTAGCTCATTACTTGTGAAACGTTTAATTACTCGAGTATACCAACAGAATTATTTGATCAATTCTGTTAATCATTCTAACCCCAATAGATTCGTTGGGCATAACAAGAATTTTTATTCTCAAATGATATCAGAGGGTTTTGCTGTCATTGTAGAAATTCCTTTCTCATTGCGATTAGTATCTTCCCTCGAAGAAAAAAAAGAAATACCAAAATCTCAGAATTTACGATCTATTCATTCAATATTTCCATTTTTTGAGGACAATTTCTCACATTTAAATTGGATATCAGATATACTAATTCCTTATCCCGTACACTTAGAAATGTTGGTTCAAATTCTACAATGCTGGATACAAGATGTTCCCTCTTTACATTTATTACGATTCTTTTTTCACGAATATCATAATTGGGGTAATCCCATTACTCCAAGGAAATCCAACTATTATGGTCTTTCGAAAGAGAATCCAAGACTTTTTTTGTTCCTATATAATTCTTATGTAGTTGAATGCGAATCCATATTAATTTTTCTCCGTAAACAATCCTCTTATTTACGATCAACATTTTATGGAACCTTTCTTGAGCGAACACATTTCTATGAAAAAATAGAACAACATCTTGTAGTACTTTGTTGTAATGATTTTCAGAAAACCTTATGGTTGTTCAAGGATCCTTTCATACATTATGTTAGATATCAAGGAAAATCAATTCTGGCTTCAAAAGGGACTCATCTTCTGATGAAGAAATGGAAATCTTACTTTGTCAATTTTTGGCAATGTCATTTTCGCTTTTGGTCTCAACCTGGTAGGATCCACATAAGCCAATTCTCAAAATTTTCGTTCTATTTTCTAGGTTATCTTTCA